TTCTTCCCCATACTACGAGTGAAAGGGAAAATGTAAAGACTACCATTAAAGCAGCCCAAGCGAGACTTACTATATCCATGTGAATCGTGTCCCCTATCTCTATGAATATGAAGGAATTATTCCATTCTTGATCACTAATAATAGTGGAATCAATGGTGCAGAGTCAAAATGGGATTTTGACCTAACGTTTTTGATGAACCAATCCAATGAATACACCCGTAACAAGTCCCTATATGATTTCTGGTGGAATCGGAAAGCACTAAGTACAAGCAAGATACACAGTTGCCCTTTGGAAGTCTCAAGGGAATGTGACTAATGGAATATGTAGGAATAGTAAGACCTATTGTTGCCTTTCATAAACAAAAAGCAGAAAAAAAAAATATACCATCAAGATATATAACTATATATCACATACTCCTAATTTCCCATCTAAGCCTTACTGTCTCTACTTCTGTGAAATGTGAAACAATTGGAAGACACCCTATTACATTCTTGGCGGGGTTACCCCAACGAAAGCACTTTTTTCCACTTTTATTCTATAAAAGTCAATCACCCATACAATATTAATTGAAAACCTGAGCACTCAGAGACTCTCATGAGTTTGTATGGATACAAAGTATCTTCAGTTCTTTCCACAACTCCTAATTGGATTCCCCACCAGCCTACCCAATCTACTTCAAGACTCAGTCAGTAAACACTAGTAGGGTAAGGTAATTAGGAAGTATTTATAGTCCTTCCTATAACCCCTTCTTGGATCCTAGGAGCAAGGATTTACAGTCTCTTAGGAACCTTCCTTTGGATACACGGATTTACGGTCCCTGACTTTCGTAGTTCTGAATCTCACAATTGAATCTTACTATGGATTTGATTCGATTGATAAATCAAATCAATGGCCTGAACGCATCAGGAATCCGTAATTAAGTGAGTATTTCTTTATTTATATTGGTAATTCATATTGGTATGGTACAGGTTTGGGTCACACCCCGACTTTTGAAGAAATAATTGAAAGTCAACCCCCCGATTCTTAAAATTGGGTATCGACAGCCCCCGCCCCTTACCTCTGCTTCTGCCAGGCAAGAATTTTGTGAGTTCTATTAGTTTAGTAGGGTAAGAAATTCCGAGTCTTTTGTTAATCAGGCGACACCCGGATTTGAACTGGGGAGAAAGGATTTGCAGTCCCCCGCCTTACCACTCGGCCATGCCGCCAAAACGATACAAAATAGATATAGATGGAAATATTCTGGGGAATTGCTGAACCATTTCTTTTTTTTGATTGGGTCCTGTTGTTCTCTTAGATTGATTGTATTTCAAAACACACAACACCTAAATAAAAGCTTTCCCCTTTTTTTCTATTGAAAGATAAAAATGGATTTCCAGTCACAGAATCCAAAATTCAGAGCAAGTTGGAAGCATTAATGACTGTGAATTCATGAATGGTTCTTGGATTTTGATCTCCAATTTGGTTTCCTTAATGACATAAGGAGATCAAATTGATATACGACTAATCAGTCTCAATTCTTTTCCATAATTAATCCTTTTCAATTTCAATTATAACAACAATTATGTGTATATGTAAACCCCAGAACAGAAATTCTTACACGGATACCTAGTCAGGTATCTTATCTACATATTCCTATTAGGAAATCGTCGTGCTTGCATTTTTCATTGAATATATTGAATATAAAATCGAAATTTGGATATAGCACGACCTATGTTGCCTCAAGGGAACTTCGATAAAAGATGGGATATACGGATAGCTAGATAGTTATATCTGCATGTACTTAATAAATATGACTTCTCTTACGCACTTCAATCGTATTCTACTAATTAACAAATGGGTAGAAATATCTTTTCTCTCTGCGAATCATTTTTTGAACAACGGAATCGATGAAATAAATTAAGTGCTAAAATCAAAGTCAACTCTAGACGGTTCCTGATTATTCTGTCTTTATCTCACTCATAGAGAACAGATTCAATTCCGAATCCATTTATGGTACCCAATCTGGTCGTAATATCATAAGGTAGAAATTGGATCTATTTTGATATTCTATACAAGACTCCATAAGTCTAAGTGGCAGAATTTTGTTTCCAGGAATGTTTTATCAATTCATTTCCATTTGTATCTGTCGCAAATTCGAATTTGAGTCACATTTTTTTTATTCCTCCGTTCATACGTATTTAGTACATATATATATGTATATGGGGTTGGATAAAATTTCATGTTGTTCAAATGAGCAAAATATACATTCCATCGTTGCTAGATCAATCTATATGGTTCAACGAAGAGTGAGCCAATAGTTGGATTTTTTCGATAAACGGAAAACTTAAGATGTTCCGGGATGGAAATGAGGGAATGTATACAATACCAGGGTTTAGTCAGATACAATTTGACGGATTTTGTAGGTTCATTGATCAAGGCTTGATGGAAGAACTTCATAAGTTTCCAAAAATTGAAGATACAGATCAAGAAATTGAATTTCAATTATTTGTGGCAACATAT